TAAGTGGATTCCTAACATTTGTCTCACATCATGACATAAGTAAGCAGTTATTTTTGTATCGGCGCAAAACCTTACTAATTGATCTTTACGGTGCTTACTCTATCAATTAGATCCTTTACCCATAGAATAAAACAGCTAGGCATATCTATTTCTTCATATTTCAACTTCTATGAAGTTTCTTTCTTTTCTACAGCTGATAAAAATCGTTGTTTTAGACAATGCATATGTAGAAAGCCCTTTTTCTAGTATTTACTAGTGAATTTGATCTTTATTTACTTTTTATTTCTATAGTGGAGATAGTCGCACGTAATGACAGATCACGGCCATATTATTAAAAGCTTGTGGTAAGAATGGGTTTCGTTCGAGCGCTCGAAAATAATATTCCAAAGCTTTCGTGTGTTCTCCGTTACTTGTGTGGATAAGTCCTATGTTATAGAGTATATAACTTCGGTCATAGGGATCAATTTCTAGTCGCATAGCTTCATAATAATTCTGTAAAGCTTCCGCATAATTCCCTTCGGATTGAGCTGACATCCGTTACGGTCGTCATTCAATTCACAGAATCTCCGTTACAGAACCGTACATGAGATTTTCATCTCATACGGCTCCTCCCTTATGTGCATAATGATAAAATGATAAAGAAGATGAAAATCTTCTCATTATGAACTAAGTAGGGCTAGTGTTTTTACAAGAAATCTCTAGCCAACCTTCCTGCAAGAGATCTTTTCTTAACATCAAACGTATTGTTACTAGAGAGAAAAGATAACTCCAACAATTTCTTTGTTCTCAACGCTTCCCAATGTCCAGGAATTAGTCACTTCAACAGCCTTCGATGGTTATACGGGTATCCAAAATACAAACGAGATGGATGTTTGTTGTCCCAACCATTCTTTTAGTCCCAAGCTTGCTAAAGAAGGGGATAATTTATAATATAACAAAGTTTTTGTGTTGTTAATTTCTAGGTGTAGTGCTTCTTCCCCTCTGCTACCTATTGGTTAGGATTGACCCGTAATACCGAACCTATAGGTATAACCTTTCGCTCAATACTAGAATCGAGAATTTAAACATAGCATCTGAGGCTGCATTAATCGAGGATACACGACAGAAGGAATTGTTCTATTTCCAAACTTTACCTTCTACAAGCGTAGATTTTTTTCTTTTTTTCCCGATCACGAATCATGTGTATTTCTCGTAAAACCGAGAGTCAAAAAAAAGTCAAATCGCACCATCTCTGTAATAAGTAAATGCCTCTTTTTCTCCTGAAGTTGTCGGAATTATTCGTAATAAGATATTGGCTACAATCGAAAAGGTTTTATCAATAAAATTTCCATTTATCCGCGATCTAGACATAGGTAGCAATCCATTCTATCATTGTTCTCATTACTTCTCGGGGGAAAATGATCCCACAAGGAAAAGAATTTTACAGTACGAAATAACATAAAAACAGATTCATTATCATTAAAAAATATGGCCCAATATTAAAAACAATATTCAAATTGTTCTTTTTTACATTACAGGAACAGGAATTGATTGATAAGAATTAAGAACTAAATATTGGGAACCGCATTGGATTCCATCTTACTGGAATAGTCTATCAACGAAAGAAACTATTCTTATTTGATTGAAGTTACAGCTTAGAAAAACCTAAGTTGATTGAATTATGATACAAAGAAGAAAAAGGATCGAATCGAGTAATCATTGTATGATGAAAATGGGCCCATTTTTTTTGTGTACTTAGCGGATATCACTAGACAATCAACTATAAAAAAATTGTTTATCAATTTGTATTTTTAATAGATAGATGGGATAAGGATTTTTGTTGATAACAGGCCTAAAAAGCAATTTGAGAATTCTTCTGGTATGGAATCGTAGTCTAAATAGAATCATGATCTAAAGATATCCATTAACCATAGTCTATAAAATATAGAACCCTAGCTCAGTCGATTCGTTAGAATTTCTAATTTATTGATTTAATGCGGTCGGTATAGTATAAATAGATTAAATAGATAATCAGAAAAAGAAGATAACATTGTTTTTGCAAACATGAATAGAATTTTTTTAATAGTTTTTATAAGAAAACAATTTTCTATTTTTATCGCTTTCTATTTAGAATTGATTGGTTGTACCTACCCAATAATCTAATTCTAATATGAATAATGAATTATTCACTCGATTTTCGGTTTTTAGGTCATAATCATTATGTAGGAGAGATGGCCGAGTGGTTGAAGGCGTAGCACTGGAACTGCTATGTAGGCTTTTGCTTACCGAGGGTTCGAATCCCTCTCTTTCCTTACCTTCACCTAATTTACCGATCTTACTAACCACAATAGATCAATAGATATAGATCAAATAGCAATATATGACTATTCCAACAGTTAGACCTTTCTTTGATATGGATTCTCTATTCCTAATGGCTGTGGTACGGAAAATACTGTTAAAGAAACGAGTAGACAAGGAATGAAAATATCCCTCTCGGTCTATGACACCTAAATGGAAGAAA